AGCGTAGACAAGGAATGAAAATCTCCCTCTCGGTCTATGATACCTAAATGGAAGAAAAATCCGGATCAAAACCTTATTTATCTTAACCTTAGGTTAATTTACTTCGCCGAAAGGGAGCAAAATGGGTCGAACCCTTAATTCTTAATTAGTATTGATTTTCTTTTTGTTAGGTTTAAGTCTGACGAGAATAATATTCTACAACTAGCAATTCATTTATTTTCAAACCGACCCATTTACTATCTATTATTTGATTGACTAATCCTTTATATTGGAATGGTTGAAGAGTCAAATGGTTTGGCAATTCCTCCTGGGGGGATGAATCGAGAGAATTTTGAATTAGAGCTTTAGATTTTTGTTCATCCCTCGCCGCAATAGTATCTCGGGGTTTGCAGCGATAACTTGGTATATCTACTATACGACCATTGACTAAAATATGTCTATGGTTAACTAATTGGCGAGCTCCCGGAATAGTCGGAGCCATACCCAACCGAAAAAGAATGTTATCCAGGCGCATTTCAAGTAATTGTAGTAAAACCTGACCTGTTGACCCTTTTGCCTTTCCGGCGATACGAACGTATTTAAGTAATTGTCGTTCTGTAAGACCATAATGAAAACGCAATTTTTGTTTTTCTTCTAGGCGAATTCGATATTGGGATTTTTTCCCGGGACGCGATTGGTTTCTAAGATCACTTACAGCTCTGGGCCTTTTATTAGTTAGCCCTGGTAAAGCCCCCAGGCGGCGTATTTTTTTGAAACGAGGACCTCGGTAACGCGACATAAAGACTCCTTCTTCTTATTTAAATTTAATTATTAATTCTTATTGATGAAATTTCATTCTACAGAATAAACTTAAACTAAAAATGAACTAAATTCTAAATAAAGCGAAATTTACTGAAGTATTATTCTATTAAAGAATAATGAGATGAGTTGGATAAATATCCAGATCTTTCTATTCTATATATAGAAAAAGAAAAGGATTCTTTTAGTGAGATAGTTGGAAATTCCTATCACATAATAAATCAATGGCTTTTGCCAAAAGAAGAAGACATTTTTTTCAATATTCTTTGATTTCAAAGATGCATTATCAATCATGTAAAACAGCGAATAAAATAAATAGAAAAAAGCCGACTATCGGAATCGAACCGATGACCATCGCATTACAAATGCGATGCTCTAACCTCTGAGCTAAGCAGGCTTACATAAATTCGACATGCATAGGAATTCAATAAACTCTTAGAATCTTTGCTATTCACTATTATACTATTTTAATTCTTAGCTATTCATAATAAATATCCATATATTAAAGAATAGAATATAGAATTTCAAATAACTGTTAAATATTATAGAAGATAACGATTAATCTAGCGATATACAATTTCCATTTTTTTATCACTATTAAATATTCTAAATATTCTTTTTTTATTTTATATGATTTTTGAATTCAAAAATCATATAAAATAAAAAAAAGAATCGACCGTTCAAGTATTCGAAATTTCATGGGGAAACGAGTGGAAGAGAGACAGATGTATAGCGTATATATACACCTATATTGAATTGCCGATACATAAATGATAAAATCATTTTTGATTGGACCGAATATGAGCCTCCTATAGATATAGAAGATGAAAGAAGATAGACAAGAAATAAAAGACAAAGAGGAGAAAACACTTTTTCGAGACAGGAATCGGCATCTATCTAATGAATTCAACGGTTCTGGTATAAATGAAAGAAAAAAGGGAATGAGATCACAATGAAATTTTCATCTCAAAAAGGGGATATGGCGAAATCGGTAGACGCTACGGACTTAATTGGATTGAGCCTTGGTATGGAAACTTACTAAGTGATAACTTTCAAATTCAGAGAAACCCTGGAATTAATAAAAATGGGCAATCCTGAGCCAAATCACGTTTTCCGAAAACAAACAAAGGTTCAGAAAGCGAAAATAAAAAAGGATAGGTGCAGAGACTCGATGGAAGCTGTTCTAACGAATGGAGTTTATTGTCTTACGTTAATAGAGGAATCCTTCTATCGAAACTTCAGAAAAGATGAAGGATAAACCTGTAGACATAATACAGAAGAATTGTTGTCAATCGATTCCATATTGAAGAAAGAATCGAATATTCATTGATAAAACCATTCACTCCATAATCTGATAGATCTTTTGAAGAACTGATTAATCGGACGAGAATAAAGATAGAGTCCCGTTCTACATGTCAATACCGGCAACAATGAAATTTATAGTAAGAGGAAAATCCGTCGATTTCAAAAATCGTGAGGGTTCAAGTCCCTCTATCCCCAAAAAGACCATTTGGCTCCCTAATTCTTTATCGTATCCTTTTTTCGTTAGCGGTTCAAAACTCCTTTATGACATGTGATATATATTACAAATGAACATCTTTGAGCAAGGAATCCCCATTTGAATGATTCACGATCCATATTTTTATTCATACTGAAACTTACAAAGTTGTTCTTTTGACAAATTATAGGCCCGGGATGAGAC